GTTGTGCTAACCGGTCCTATCCTAGATCCAACCGAGTTTGGAACGAGCTAAAGTGGATTGATCCGGTCGACGTGGCTAAGCTGAAAAAAAGAAAGGAGTCCTATATCTTCTATACTGTACTGATGGCTCATTTTGGCTCACTTCCTCGATATGGGATCGAAAATATTAACTACTAAGATTTATTAGAGAGGTAGCGGGCTAGCTGTACAAGCAATTCGACCTCTTAAAGGGGGATGGGGTTTCCATCTACTTCTATAGAGGTATAGGGCAGCCCAGAAGCAAGATTCTAGGCAGGCTTAAGTAGGGGTCTAACCATTTAGAGATAGAGACTAAGTTGAGCCAAGCAAGGCTTTGCTAAGAAAGCAGTCTCATGTTTTGAATAATCAGTTGGTCTCAGGTAGCCCAATTCTCCTTTCGGACTACGGGATTCGGGTTGGATATGGTGATAAGCCAAGCCTAAAACTCCCGTCGCTTAACCCGGTGAAGAAGAGCTTCCAATCGAATATGCTTAACACACCCAAGTCAAACCTAAGGGCTACGAGTGGCGATTTCTACTAGGATAGGTTAAACTACCAGCTTCTGCCTATAGTCCCGTCCGTGCTTTTACTCGGATAGGGCCTATTTGATTACATTCCTTTCTTCTTCTGGGGTGAACTTGTTCCATTGCCCGATTCAAGGAATGGTTCTGTCTCGTGGAATGGTTTCAGGGTTGTCCACCTACGACGAGCTAGGAGCGAATTCGTCTATCTAAATGCCAGTCAACTTCTTTTCTCCTTAGGCCGGGGCTGTTAGTTTCCCCTTTATTGAGACATTGAGATGTGATCAAAGTACCACAACACCGTCTTTGGGGCATAAAGTAGATTTCCCTTCTCTTTCCCCTGGGAGATGTGATCAAAGGACCAAAAAACCCATATTGGCTGTTAGACTCGTTCTTCTTGAGTTAAAGTGCTTCCTATCGTTTGTCTGCTTGAAACCTGGCATTGAGTGTGCACCTTGGGAATACTTGAGTTTGGAGAACTTCTCCTTTCTATGGGAAAGGTTTCTAATACGGATTCTGCCGTTGTCGAGCAACAAAGCGGATGATGATCCCTAATCAAGAGTTTGGTCCTAGCTTTTCGATTTCATCTTAAGTTCTGTCCTCGCAAAGATATGAGGGCGTTTTTTGTACCCCAGGGCGGATACGGATACAGGTGACCCAGATTGAGCATTTTATTTCCTTCCCTTTTACAATACAAGTTCATCTGCATCGGATTCAGGCGCAGGAACAGGCACACTGGAGCTTGGAATCTTGCTGAAGTTCTTTAGAAGGTATTTTTTTTTTCGAAAATGAGAACCATATATTAGAACATTGCCCGAGATGATCCATTGAGTGGGTCGCACTTAAGACTTGGATTATCAATGCCTTAAGCGCATTACGGATTTGAGTTCTTGACTAGTTCACTCGCTCTTACCGTTGGTCGTTCACGTCTTTATGTTTGCTGAGGACTTGTCGTTGGGCCTACGGTTTCTTAAATTCAAAATTGACTGGTTAGCTACCTACAGATAGTAGCGAACCAGAAGAAATTCCCGTAGTTGAATAAGGTGGACGTTGAAAACTTTCCAGCAGATAGTATGGAATACTCTTATCAAAAGACGAGCACTATACTCTTTCTTTAGGGCAGAAAGATGCTCACTCGGTTTCGGGCTGATGGACGGACGATTACCGTAAGCCTCCAGAAAGAAGACAGGGAGGGGATCGCTTATGAATTTAATTCTTTGAAACTACGCGGACTAAGAATCCCTCTATTTTTATATCTTTTATTGGCGCTTCTATAGAATAGAAAGAAGGAGTTGTCACCCCTCGTCAAAGTACGCCCAAAGACTTATCTGAAATTCCTTTAAGCAGAGACCCTTTTTCTGTGAGGGGTCGTAGGCTAGTCTTTCAGTAATTTCCGAGGAGTCAATTCTAAAAGTTCTTTATTGGTTCACGAACACGACCCGGCAATCGTAGACCCTTCCTCTAGTTAGTGACTTGGCTCCCTTCCTTCTAGTCACTGCTAGTAGGATAACATCTATTAGTCCCTTCTCTTCCTTCTCCTTTTGCTTTCTTTCTGTCTTCTGATTGTTGGTTCATAAAGGGAGTGCTCGCTACTATAAGACAGCTCTGCATTCCTTCGAGGCAATCGTAGCCAAGCTCTGAGACTATTCAAGCTAGTGTGGTAACGATATTGAGGAGGATACCTAGCTAGTCTTGAACCAGAGCAGGGAAGTGAAGCCCTCGATTAGCAAATAGCTATATATGTCTTGGCCTCAGGAAAAGACTTCCATCTACCAATCAGCGGACCGGAACTCCCAGGCTCTGTCTTTAGCTCCCTCAGCATCTACTATGTGTTTTCCGGGTGAATCATTTAGAGTTCCTGGGGAAGAGGTGTAATATCCCTTTAACCTGAGAGTGGCTCAAAGCCTTTTGTAGACAGGAGGGCATCATCTAGGTTGGAAGTCTCCATTCATTGTTAGAGCTGTTGGAGAGCTTTAGAGCTCAAGGTTCGTCAAAGTCTTCTGGTCTTCCATCGGGACTAGTTCCGGGGTGGAAGTGACTCTACCGAACCCTTAACCTCGGTACAAGAAAGAAAGGGGAACCATCACTCTCATAGGAGTAAGGGTGCTTCTGCAAGGGAATCATCAATCCAAAAAGGCGAAATCCAGTTTTCTTTTGTCCTACTTTTATGAGAAATTAGATGGGGATTCCAATAGAAGCCCTTCCTTTTCTGTCTCTTTGTGACTGTGAATTGAATGAATAAACAGATGAGTTCGATTCAAGCATCCGAACAAGAATGCCAACTGGGTTCAGATACCCCAAAGCCACAAGAAGGCACTTAGGATTTATTCTATCCCGGAGGAGGGGTCTCATTCGACTAAAAAGTCTTTATCGTACAGATTCATTTCGATCGATTCTTCCCATGGAAGTGAAATATGCATATTTTTTAGTTATTACACGATGCATTCCTCTGGTAACATGTGAATTCAGCTTTCCCTCTCCGTTGAATGAACTAACTACGGGCTGCATTCGTCTCCCGAGCCAGAAAGCAAGACAAAATGAGGGGTCGGGTCGATGGAATATCCCTGCTGTTTCAGGAAGCGACCTGTGCGTAACAAAGGGCTTTCTTCATGACAGGGTTGGATTCAGTCTAGGGTTCATCATGAAATCGGGGTCCTTACCTCAGCTCTTTCGAAGGTGTTGGGTACGTCGGGAGACTGATCCTTCTACTTTTGCTGCAGCTGTTGTAATTGAATCATCATAAGCTGGACATTCAGAAAAATAGGTTGCTCTTGTGTGAAAGAATAAGCTTCTATTACTTTCATCTCTGGCTATTGAGCCAAGTGGAAGGAACTCTTACTGTTATAGAATCCGCTCTTACTGGTCTCCTAACCGGTGCTAGTGAAAGCAAATAACATAGTTAAAGAAGAAGAAGAGAATGTCCTGAGAGAAGGAAGACAAGATAAAGATAGTTTTTTGGTAGCATCCGATTCGATAGCAGATAGAGTTACTCTTCTTCAATGGTTCTTCCTCCATCAGGAAAAAAAGATCTCATTCTCAAGCACTAGTCGCAAAGAGCTCTCAGTCTTTCTCTCAATCCTTGCTTGATTGGTAAACAGTTAATCTGTAATAAGAAAGAGTCCCCCTTTTTTTTATTCCTTCTTTTTCAATGGCAGCTAGTACGCCTTCCTACTCCGAGCTAATGGGGATATTATTTTTAAAGCAGCATGAAATCGGAATTGACAAAGGCATACTCATATTTATCGGTATCCCACTTCTGGAAAGTGCCACGCATGAAGTTAGAGCAGATTTACCCAACTCTTCTTCCTTCAAACCTTCAACAGACATTCCAAAGACCAAGACTTGCTTGCTCTGATTATACTAAGCAATTACTGGTCTATACATTGATTTCCGAAAAGGCTTTTGGCAACGCTTTAGGCTATTGGCTTTTCTTTAATAGAGTATATTCGATTGGAAGAGAAGGGCACCTTGACTCATGCACTCATGAACTCATATGTACTCCTAAACTCCTGAAATTAGGAAGTGGTTTGAAAGCTTCATTCATGAGCTATTTTACTAAAGGAATTCCAGTTTCCTAAACAGCCGTCGGAAACAGGCGAGAAAATAGATATGCCTTTTAATAAAACTAATGGCATCCCTTTTCTTGCTTACTTCGCTAGCAAGGTATTCCCGATTGTCATCAGACAGAAGAGGGGTTGGACTAGACCAGCTAAGAGCTAGATTCGATATTCCAGATGCGACTGCTGTTACAGCACAAAAGACCGGGAAAAGGGAAATAGATATTTAGAGGAAAGAGGTATTCGTATCGTGGACACCTTAACCGAAGAGAGCAGATGAGACTTTTCCACCCGCAGGAAATCGATCTTTTGAATTGAAATGCACTAGATTAGAAAGTGTCATTCAATCCATAGCAAATAACGCATTTTTTTCGATACTTTGAAAAGGAAAGGCCTGGCCAATAGATCGAAGAAACTTCCCTAGCCAAAGAACCAACGGACGTACCAGCAGAAGATATTCTATTTGAAAGCGAAAAATCGGAAACCGAAAAAACGAAAGCGCCTAACTCAACCGCCGACCTTGTGATGCCTACTACTCCAGTTGACCATTCCAAATCATCATTCACCAGAAATCCTCACCTCCTGCACGTACTTACGCATCAATTTCCCTCCCCACCGACTTTTTGCTGGCTACCATCTTCCACTTATGCTATAGTTATAGAACTACTATATTTGATATAGGGTTGTTCATTTACCTATAATACCGTATGATCATAATCTCGTGTAAACTCGGCCCATAAATGTGCAATTTCTCAAAGTTATTCCAGGGCATGAACGGGACCGATGCCACTCCCACTTTTTGTAAGGAATGAGCGTGGTTTGGGTATATTACATACAAGAAAAAAAATGATTCTTTCATCCGATGTTCGAAATGCCAGGTATGTGAGCTCGATGGCTTAGAAGAGTTCGTCCTCATCTACCAGTTGCTTTGAAAGGACTTGACTCGGGCCTGTAGACCGAACATCCAGGACTAGGGAATAGGAATAGAGTTAACGACTTCCGATACGTGAACTAAGACTAAGAAGAAAGAAGGAAGCGGTCTTCCCTTAGTCCTCTCCTACTCTATCCCTCTGCTTGGCTGACGCCTTGTCCGGATCTCCACCTCTATGAGTTCTCGCCCCAGGTTTCACTCTTTGTCTCCTTCATCTGAGGCCGACGGGTGCGTCATCATCAGCCTCATGACTCTCATTGGCCGACTCATCACCTTAAAGCTAAGAAGAAAGACAGACTCATTTACTACTCGCAGCAAAGGCATATCTGGAGAAAGTAGATCGCTAACCTCGATCCCATCTTTTCCCTGATAGCGGGATTGTTGGAATAGAATTGAGCTCGACTTCTCTTTTCCCTTCAAGCGCTAGAGAAGTACCCGCTGTCTCTACTACTAAAGTCTGCTAGTTCGCCTTCCCGGGTAAAAGAAGAAAGATGGATTACTACCTTCCTTTAGCAGGATTGGTCGAAGGTTCATAGCGTAGGAGTCTTAGTTCACTTCTTTACTGCGTCTGCCTTCCTTATCCTATTATCGGAAGTTTGCCCTTCAAGCCGGTATTAGTTTCCGGGTAGGAGAGTTTCCTCGTCTTGGTGGATCATTCAATTCAATATCCTTACGTTGGTGAATGCATGAAAGCAATGACAAAGCTTGCTTAGACTAAGCATCCAACTCTACAAGTCATACTGCTTCTCGCTATTCCCTAGCGGTTTCAGCTCATTCATCTTAGAAGAGGACCCTGTCCTATTTAAGAAATAGCTATTCCGTTAACCAGTCTACCTTCCTAACTCAGGAGTTTGAGCTCAAAATCATTCCTTCGAAGGAGCTTCCTTATCGGCGTTCTTGGGAATAGAGTTCATGAAGCTATCTCCCCCGTCAGCTAGGGGAAGTCATTAACTTCAACCTTGATTGGCCGAGGAAGATTGAAACGAAATCTCAAGCAATGAGCTCTGCTTTGACTATCCCTTCTGCTTTTGCTTTGTCAGTTGATTCTCACACAGTTCATGTAGAAGTGAGAACTTGAACCGGCGCCACAGAGGCTTGACCTACCGATGCCTTTGACGAGGGGATGCTATAAGAAGAAAAGAGAAATCCCAGAACACGCCAGTAAGAGAGTTCTTTCTCGGACAGGACGGTGGTAAGTATCTTCCTTCTTCTCTGAAGGCTACCAATACTGAGGCTTCTATACGGTTCTACATTCCCGAGAAGCCTGTGAAAAGAAAAGAACCCTTTAACCAGCTACATAAAGCACAGGGTTGAAAAAAGTCGAAGTAGTCATGACTTCAACCAGAACAATCACTCTACCTTATAAGCAAAAAGAAAGATATAGCTTTCATCTTGCTGATATCCGTCAGCCTAGGTCCAGAAGAATAATTTAAGACATAAGGCGCTTAGGAAAATTCATCAGGGTAGTAGCGCTGACCCTTCACTAAGAACATGATGCCTAGACTGAATGTCTATCTCTATTCCAGCATCCTCTGATCTAAGCCTTTTGATCTTGGACTTGGAAGGTGAACATTGCAGCTTCTCACAGATTCTAGCTCAGTCTTCCTCCTCTCCTTTATTAAGAGATTTTGGCAAGAGCTACTATGGCCAAGGATTAAAACATGGGCACCGGCGGCTTTGTCATTGAATGTAGAAAGGCTCGGAGACCTAACTTCCACGCTTTGTCTAAAGACAGATGGGGAGGCCCTGCAAGCATTAGATAGGGAAGAAGGCTTTTACGGTATCTCAGCAGGTCACCAACAACTAGTTCTTTGATGGGATTTTAGAATGAGCATCGGACTATTGCTGAACGGAGTGATTCTCTTTGGGATGAAATAGGGGGGATACTCCAACAAGGGTTGAGGCATGGGGAGAGAATTCCTCGCTTCTACCTCTTCCTTTCAATCGATGGAGAAATAGCGTAAGAGAAGAAAAAGAGCGCCTTCAGGCAATTACCGTAGGTAACCACTACCTGTTATTAGGGTATTAGGTACCTGCAAAGGCAAAAGAAAAGAAAAGGGTTCCAATCCTCTTCTTTTGTGAGATATCTTTTGGAAAGCTGAACAAGCTAAAGGCAAAGTTCGCTCTCAGTCTTCTAGGTTTAGCCATTTTTATGTTGTCCATTAGAACCCAAACCAACAATCTGAATCTCCTGTTCTTGTTGGTCAACCATTCCTATTTGAGTGTTTTGTTCCCCCAGGCCAGGAATTGCCAGCCCTGGCCCTGGACCCAAAAAGTAAAAGATGCTCGCAAGTCTCCCTGCAGCAGGTTATGACATAAAGGGGAAGTTTTATCCTTAATTAATAAGGATGCCGCGAGGGGACCACCATATGGAAAAATTCCTCATTCTTGCCCGCCGGAGTTTCGATACATTGCCTCTTTCTGCCGAAGAAAACAACGACACGAGATTCTTTCCCAGGCTAGGACGTGCTGCTCGAAGCTCCTTCCCAGTGAACTGAACAAGCCGTACCTAGATTGATTAAAGAGAAGAGTACCGAGATGTGAGCCTACGGTCTCCCTTCCTGTTCCAGTCAATCAGAAAGATTGATCGGAGCAGGGATGGTTTTCTCTCGTTGAAGGTTTGTTTGGCTTGACTCTGTTCGCTGAGCTCTTCGCCTTGCCGTCGGATGGGGATTTTTTACATGTCATGTTCATTTTTCTTTACCCCTATAAGAGTTTTCTTCTTTTCTTATCAAAGGGATTGGATAAAGCGTCAACTCTGGAGGCGTAACCGCCGGGGGTTAGGTTCGTAGCAACTAAAGAGGTTTCCAAGGTACAAACAAAAGTCTGGTTTAGACTACAAAAAGGCTTCGGGCCTATAGGAAAAATTCTTGAATCTACTATTACTTTATAAATCGGGCAGTTTGAAAAGACAATTCAAGAAGTCTTCCGGTCGGCAGGTATTCGTGGACAGCTTAACCGAAGATAGCGAATGGAGCTTTGCTTTGCAGAATGAAAAAATCGAGATGTCCAACACTCTTCAATCAATAATGAGGCATTGTTTCGACGAGACTTTGGAAAGGACTGGCCCCTGGGAACAGGGCCAATAGATATAGATCGAATCCACTTCCCTAACTAAACAACCAACGAAGGATTACTAAAACAGAGCAGAGCAGACCCATGAGCCTTTGCCCGAGAGACATTGCTGTCTCATGACGCCCAAATACCACGAAGAAGGGCTCTTTTTTAGCAAGGTGCCAGATCTTCCATTCTAGGAATGAATGGGAGCTGCAAGAAAAAAGCAAGTCCGCAGATCTTTTTCTTTTTCATAAAGATGAAAGGTTCTCACATGGGGCAGCTGTCAGTTCAAGCAAGGGAGACCGAGAGATGTATAAAGTCCGTTACCTAGTTAGGAACCTCTTATGCTTTGAGATGCTACCTAGCTGAGGTAGCCAACTAGGACAGTACGAAGACGCAGGTTCAACATCGGTAGAAAGAGGGATCTTGGTCCAGCCAAGTGTCATTAGGTTTCATATAGACTTTTGCTTTTAAGCTATGTACCCGGCACCACAAGGCTTTTAACTAAATTTGGATTTCTCTTTATTAAACTTCAAGGCGTCCATGAAAACCAAAGGCTAGAAATCGCGGATCATCATGCACCGGACTTGACCTGATCACTTATGGTGGCCTGAAGATCGAATGGATCCAAATTCTTATCAGATTGGAAGGCTAGGTTTGGAACTCTAGAACTGAATCACTAGAAAGTTATATTCTTTCGTTTCAAGCAAGTGGTAAAAAGCTTTGATCGCCTTCCCCCGGTCGATTCACATCCTTTTTATAGGCAAACTCTGCAGTTGTAAGAACTTATTATTCCCACTTGCTCGGTCTTCCTTGCCTTGCACTAAGCTCCTAAGAAAGTCGTCTAGTAAACCTACCGACTGGATGGAGTCTGCCTGTCCTGAGTGATAAGGACTGCTAGAAAGATCGCCTCTTAAGAAGTCCCCGCAACTCTCAGGAGTTGCCTTTCAAAGGCCGTATTCTGTCCAAAAGAAAGTGCTTGGCATCTAGAAGACCAACCGGGCAAGTCGTTCTGTTAGGGGTCATGCCCTAGAAAGGTATGAGGCAACGAGATCAACAGCTGGCCCAAGAAGGTAGGGAAAAGACGAGTCAGGGGCATCTATCTTTATTTACGCAAAGCTATTTATTGATGTTAGATATGTTATGTTCATTGGCCTGCGACTGATCTCATCCCATCTCACCCTCGAAGGTAATACCTAGCTAGCTTCCCAGCTCTTGTTCTCTTCCATCTCCATTTGGAAATATCTCTTATCTCCGAGGCGAGTCTCGGTTCATTCCTCCTTTCCTGTGGGAGAAGCATCCGAACAAGCAGTGGGGGCAAAATGGAATAGTCGTTCTCGTCATTGGTCGCGTAAGCCGGATTTTGTGCTCTGTACTGAGGTGAATGCTTTCGCTTTTCTTGCTTGCTTTGTAAGGATTGATATGGTCTTTCCTCTTAATACGTCCGGTAGTTGTCCGCTTCAAGAAAAGAAGCTAGAGTTTCACTCGGAGGGTGTTCACTCATAATGAATATGAATCAGGGCGAACAAAAGGCTACGAGAAAAAAAAAAAAGTACTCCACGCAAGGGTCAACCCTTTAGGGTGAACAAAGTAAATCTCTAGTTCCTATATACTAGAGTTATGATATATATTCTATCCAATCTCAGATCGGCTTAAAAAACCGCATGTCTGGCTTCGACAAACAGTACTAGCTACCTGAACAGGTTAGATAACATACTATACTGGAATCGGAGGTCGGAGTTACTAATGGAACAGACACAGAACTGGATTGGTAGATATATATATACATAAAGGGTGACGATCTACCTCATATGAAGGTAGAGAACGCCAAAGTTTTTACCTAAACAGGATCCACAAATAATACAATGGTTGTTAAACATTTTAGAAATCAAGAAGAATGGATCACCACATATTTTGATACTTGGATTCTATATTTCGCGGGGTTAAAGAACGATCTTGATATTAATCAATTGGATTCAAATAGTGAAGAAAAAATAATATACAATTTTTGGGAAATGTTTTTCAATAAATTGCTGGTTAACGATCATATGAAAAAGAGTACGGATCTTTCTACAAATTCATTAGTGGACGAAGATACTAGGATTATAAAAGTGAGTAAATCAATCTTTGTTAAACAATATAAGGACAAGGTCTACAAATTGTTAGAGGACAACAAAAATAAAAAGAAAAGTGAAGACTTGTTAGACTTACAAAAACAGATAGAAAACCTCACCATGAACTTTTCTGAAGAGAACATCTACGCGTCATGTCCTAACATCATGGAAATGATGACTAAACCCTTATTACCAAATGCTAAAGAATTTCTCCTCCAAAAATATAAAGTGGATAAAGTGGGAGATAGAATTAATATTCTGAGATCTGAGGATGAAGACCGTTTGTCAAACGAAGAAAAGAAGAAAGTGGTTCCACTGCTTACGGAAGCAGATAAAGAGTTACTTTCTGAATTTGGCCAACACACCATAGAATGTATTTTGGTTCACACATTATGTTATTTATTTAACATTGAAAATTCCGTTAGTGTAGCAAGTTTGATAGATAGGATTGAAAGTAGCATTCGTCAACATGTTAAAATCCTTCGAGATAACCGCAACTTAAGTCAAAAATTCCATTTAGATAAAGAAGAGAGAAAATTAAGAAGGAAGAACCTAGAATATCCATTTGGTACAGCCTTAGTAGAATTTTGAATTTCACGTAATGTGATTGTTATAACTCAGAAAAATCTTGATGATATCCAATCTTGTGATATTGATCAAGGAATCCCTAAGAAGTTTATAAAGAGTATAAAGAAGAAAGGTAAATCCTTTTATAGGGAGAAGTCTAACTTCGCTGAATGTACATTCAACACAGCTTTACTTCCGGTTAAGCTCAGCCTACCTATGGTCTTTCAACCTTTAGATTGGAAATATGATTTTGATCCAAATCAAACTTATTTGACCATTTCCGATCTATATGGGGGGTACCTAATAAATCCAACAGGTCAAATCTACGAAAGCTATCGGATGTTGAGTTCACCAAATATAAAGAATTTCCATATCTTCTTTGGTGAAAAAACAGATCCGAATACTTATATTAAAGCTAACAGCCTTTGTAATTCAATAAGTTGGCTGCAGCGCCAGGCCTTTCAAATCAACAGTCAATTTCTTGAATTCATTATTCATAATATGGATGAAATGGTCATCAATGGTTTATTGAAGCCGGAATTTCTTTCCAACATAACGATGAATGATGCATCCAAGTTACTTAGAGAGTGTTACATGAATTATGTGAAGATTCATCCCATATATAAATTCAGCGAATTAGTGGAAATATTGTCAAAAAACGTTCAACAGTCTCGTTATGAACAAACTATTATCGATATGGCGATGGCCTACGATGGTTATCGATTTTACTATCCAGCTTTTCTTGACTTTCGAGGTCGAGTCTACCGGAGTGGTATCTTTCACTTCCATGAACGTGATTTTGCTAGAAGTCTGATTCTTCTAGCAGATGATAAGACATCTTTAAATATCAAAGCAGATGATAAGACAACCTTAAATAACCTAAGGAGGTTTTTAATAGCAACAGCCTTCCATTTACAATCATTCAAATGTGAAGAAAGAGCTTTATCTAGTATAGTCTCTCTATTAGACTTCTTTGATAAATCACAAAATTATACAACTATAGACGAGAAAATCATTTTAATGTTGAGGAGCAACATACACATTGCTATTAAAAACCCCTTTCAGCTTTTATCTAATATTGTACTTTACGAGTACAGCAAGGGAGATCCAAAGAAACTAGAGCAAATGTATCTAACTGTTCCTATTACACAAGATGCCTCCGCAAGTGCATATCAAATCATGTCTTATTATCTTTTGGATGAACAAATGGGTATTAGAACGAATCTTCTCAGCCAACAGTATTCTGAGATAGAGGATATTTACGAGTATTTTCTTGTAGAGTTAAGGTCCTATCTTCAAGACTCACTTTCTGAGAATCCTTCTTTATTAGAAGTTACTGGTGCGTTAACTCGAAAAATTGTAAAAGGAATCTTTATGCCTATGATTTATGGTAAAACAATTGGTAGCACTATTACAGATCTAAACATCTCTTTATCTAAATTTGTAGTCAAAAAAGAGAGTCTTATACTAGCTTCTAACATCTTTAAGTTCTGGAGAGAAAAATATCCTTATCCGCAAATATTGATGAAATTGATTCCTCTTTTGGGTAGGTTTGTGTCAGCCGTGGATCGCCCCGTTTGTTATAGTACTCCGTACTTTTATACATTACAGGACTATCGAGTCATGAGTAAGAACTCAGTCTATGTTTATGATAAGAACACTAGGAAGCGCCGTAGTGTAACTCTGACATTTTCTTCAGAAAAAAGAGATAAAAGAAAAACAGAAACCTCTACATTTGTCAATTTCATCCATCAGAAAGATGCTTATATAGCAATGAAAATGGTGGAAGAAATGAAAGAATTAAATATACCTATTTATACAGTTCATGATAACTTCATTTCTAATACTCTGAATTGTGAGTTATTGCACTCAATCTACTTGAGTATCTTTAGAAGGTTGGAACCACCACTTCTATCTATCAACAAATTCATTGATTTGAACATAATTCAGCCTTGCCCGCATAATGAAGGAGGCATTAATTTAGAAAATGTAATTCCATTACCGAAGCTAAGAGCTTACCTTAATGCGTGGAAAAGACCTAAGTCCGAAAATAAGAAAAGATGGGAAACTAACATCGAGCGTATTATCAATTATTACAATGAGTATTGTATGGCAGTCTGCGGACCAGACCAGAGAGGGCTCGGAGAAATGACTAATGGGAGATGGGAGGAGCATCTGAAGAGGTGGGAGAGATTCTCTCATAAAATGAAAGGAAGATATTGTATACATCATTAAATGAGAAAGTCTAATCAAAAAACAACAGAATGCAGACAAAATGAAACATCCTTGTTATTAAACAAGTTATATTCTTCAGTAGAAAAGGAATCTACATACCATGTTCCACATCCTGGGAAAATAATAGCTTCACACAAATTCAATGAACCTTATCCGATTATTAACGAAACTGACCTACTCAGCATTGCAGTAATGGATCTATTAACACAGTATGCTTACCCATCCATATCTGGATACAGTAAATTCACAATTCAATTTGCTATGAAGCAATCATTTGATGAAATTCATTTTACGCTTGGTCCTGCAATACCCTTGACTTTTGAGGATGGAGAGTTCATTCCAAAGAGCAATATTTATGATCAAGTTTTTCGTCTTCTTATCAAATATATTGAAAAGTATGATGGTGATTGTATTCTTGGAATAACAATAATAATATTTATGCTTGGGGGTGTCAAGGATAAGATACCCCTCTTATCTGAAGATGCTAGAGAAAAGAGTCTTTTAGAATGTCTTCAACCTGTTTCAGGACAAATAGATCTTGATAATCCTATCAGTGCTCTAAAGATCCAACATAAAAAGCTTAATTATCCCAGCCATATCACTGGAATAAAATTAAGTCAAAGAAAAAGAACAGGGCTGAAATCATTCTTGGTTGCTGATACCGAGACTATACTGATAGATAACGTTCATAAACCGTACGCTGCCGGTGTCATGATGGTCATTCCTGGTCTTGATTTAAAGACTCAGACGATATATACTTACTTCAGCGAAGATTACACTCCATATGTATTCAAAAGCTTTGAAGAAAGGAGTCAAAAGCTACTTAATGATTTTATATTGAGGATCATATCCATTATTAAACAAAATCCATCAATTAAAACAGTCTACTTCCATAACTTCTCACGATTCGATGGTCTTTTTGTGCTTAAGCACCTGGCATTACATCATAAGATGTTTAAGTTAAAACCGGGATAACAGACTTTATGAGGTTGCTGTCTATTCAGGTAAAAGAATGTTATTCCGCTTAAGAGACTCCTTACACCTACTCCCTGGCAAACTAGATGACCTTGCAAAGAATCTATGCCCAGAGTTAGGATCGAAAGGGTCTATCCCATATGATCAAGTGACACTATCAAATCTTAGTAGACTGAGAGAAAGCTTGGTAGAGTATATGAAACAGGATATTCTACTCCTTGGGGGTATAATGCAAAATTTCCAGGATTTATATGCTAAGGCCTACAAGGCCGACATAGAAAACAAGATAACAATAGCCTCACTGGCTCTAAGTCTCTTTCGTAGTAACTACTACGACGAGGTTCAGTTTCCGATTCACATCCCCAATAAGAATGAAGATACCTTCATAAGGAGAGGCTATTATGGTGGGCATGCTGATGCATACACCCCATATGGTGAAAACCTATATTACTATGATATCAATTCCCTCTATCCATTTGTTATGAAAGAATTCCCAATGCCTGGGGGTGTACCAGTCTGGCATAGTGATTTAGATAGTATGGAGTTAGATAGCATGTTTGGCTTTATTCAAGCTTACGTGGAATGTCCTAAAACTATGAAGAGACCCTTTCTCCCATATCGAAATGATAAAGATGGCATTCTTCTCTTTCCAACCGGCGAATTTGTTGGTGTCTACTATAGCGAGGAACTCAAGTATGCAAGAGACCTGGGCTACAAGGTAATACCAATTTGTGGGTACCTCTTCCAGAAGATGGAAAGCCCATTCAAGGACTACGTTAACTCTCTCTTTGAAAGCAGATCCAATGCTAAGAAGCTGGGTAATAATGCTATTGGTTATGTATATAAGCTTCTTTTAAATTCCCTATACGGAAGATTTGGCATAAACCCAATCAGTACAATAACTGAGATGTGTGATAAAAATCGACGTGACTTTTTGTTAAGGACGGGTACATTTATAAATGATGCTCCTCTTAGAGAGGACCTATACATGGTTTCATACCATAGCAATATGGAGAAGGGTCCTGATTATTGGAAGCAGCCGAAGAACTCAGCAATCCAACTAGCTGCAGCGATCACTGCCAGCGCTAGGATTTACATGTATAAGTATATCTCAAGAGAGGACTGCTACTACACAGACACTGACTCTATTGTTCTTGGCAATCCTCTTCCCGAGGTTTTGATTTCTTCCTCTGTATTAGGTAAGTTTAAGTTAGAAGATCAAATCAAAAAAGGATACTTTTTAGCACCTAAATGCTATCTCTACACCACAGAAGAAGATGGCAATCATCATGTCATGAAGTTCAAGGGAGCTGCTAAAAGCATTATAAATCCTGAATGGTTTGAGCAACAGTACGCTGACCCCTATCGCATGATTCTGGCATCGAATTTTAGGGTCAATTGGTCGGAACTTGAGGTCATAAAGAAAGAAAGTCCTGTCACTCTTAGGATAGCGCTGAACAGAAAGAGGATAGCCATAATTCAAGATAAAAAATGGCTTGATACCGATCCTATTGAAATCTCAGACTTGTCCGCTCTAGATAACATTGGAATTAAAATAATAAGAGCACTCAGGAAAAAAATCAATCAATTAGAGACCGAGAAGGGTCATCTTCTCGATGAAATCTTTTCTCAGAAGGAATTAGAGATAGCCGATAAGAAAAAAAGAATTAGAGAGAGTCGAGAGGATATATGATCCGGGTATTCCACCTAATAGAAGGATATGGACAATGTATCCTCATTTGTATTCATTTGTATTAAACGCTTGATCAATCTCCTGATCCACCTGATAAATAGCTCAACCAATGCCAAGAGATACAAAGCTGAGAGGCGTAAAGAAAGGGGCCGAGAAGGAAGGAGCTTAAAGCTTCTTAGCCGTTTGTTTTCATATATACCCATGACTGACTCTTCTATCGTTCGTGTCCCTTGCCCAATCACTGTTTATTCTCTTCTTTAATCTTCTTACGCTTGTGCTTCTCACCCGAGAAGCACTTCTCTCTACTTTCAGTTTATTTAAGAGTTATTAAGAGTTACTCTTATGTGTAATTTCATTAGTTCCCCCAGTACAGTGCCGGTTAGGGTAAGACTGCTTTGGTCGGGTTAGGAAAGAACTGGCTGAACTGCCTGAGGTTACTGGTGAACCGGACCATAGGAAGGAGAAGGAAAAGAGGAATTCAAAGAAGTCCCAGTACTGGTTGCAGTGGAAAAGCAAAAAACTTTCTTGTAGAAGTCAGAGTTGTTACCTACGAAATCAAATCCTGCCTCCTTTCGATACAAGCATCAGTCGGAGAAGAAGCATCAGTCGGCATAAGAAATGCCGTATGTTGATCACAGAAAGAAAGAACTCTGCAAGGAAGGAAGCATCCGAACAATCAGTTTCTGCTCGGGGCCTTTCAGACAATTTATTAAGAATGGAACGAATGTTCTTTCTTCCCACCTTAATTTCATTAATCCAGGGCAGTCTCGTTCGCTTCGCTTTGAGCGGTAGGATCATTTCGACAATCAGGTCTTAGAAGCTCCCTTCTTTCCAGGGGTATGTCCGAGCTTTATTATCAAAGCTTGATTGATAAGCTGCAAAAAGGGCATTTCAGATGAGTCATTCTCTACACTCTTCTATCGAATGTGCTTATCGGGCTATTTATTCCCATGGCTTTGAGATGCTCTCTTTTCTCCCGCAAGGGAACTCTCGATCGGAAGACTGAGATCTGTTCATTCCCCCTCGTTAATGAGTCATTGCAACTCTGAATGGCATCCCCGCCTTCGTCCTTGGTGCCACTCTTCAACCCATCCAACTCCATTCTCTTTGCTTCCCTCAATTGGCACATTCGCTGGGGATGATAGAGGTTTCATGTCTAGCTACAAAAGACTCACTCGGCAAAGAGGAAGGAGAAGCAAAAGCCAAAAAGGACCCTCACCCTCAAGTCAATCCCCCAGGGAAGAGAGAGAATTAGTTGCTTTGGTGTCGAGGTCGGGTATTGATTCTTTAATAAGGGTTCATGATGCCAAGGTGCAAAGGAAAAGGAGGGCATATTGATCCTGAAAGGTTTCAAGACAAATGCAGGCTTCGGACAATCACAAGATGATCGGATCTGCTTAGATCAGAGGGGAAAGAGAAAGAACCAAGGCTTGGAGTTTACACCCTGTTTTAGCCCTTTTTTCTCATGTTTAGGTAAATGATGAGTAAGAAGCCATAGTAGTAGCTGAAAACGCAGTAAAACGCTCTATAAAGGCCTACGAGCTTGTTTTGAGTGAAAAGCCTGCCAATAAGAATGATAGGAAAGATCGTCTCTTTATTGTACTTTTCCACTACACGAGAAAACCCTTAATGCTGGTCACCGATGGTCTAAGAGCCGATGCCAATGAATAACTCTAATCTTGAGAAGCCGTTCAAATAAGGATTTCATGATCCGTAATTTCTATGGAGGTAGAGGACTCAACAGGGTTTCGATCTGTTTTGTCCGGCTTAACAGAGGACCTCTCACTCTCTCTTTCAGGCAGGAGATTGTGGACCATCTGTTAATGGATGGCTTCCAAAGCCAGGGCTCGATCCTGCACAATTGACTTGCTTCATACCAGCTAGTATCTGACTTGCTTAATGCACTCACAAGCGTTCGCATCGCTGCCCTAGCGGGGCACAACGGAAAGAACTACTTTTTTTTAGTGACGTAATATTCATTCATAGTGGCCAGGCGGGCCGTTCCATTATCAGGCTTAAACCACAGTGTTTGAGGGAAAAAAAAGTCCTCCCTGTCTAATAATCAAAATCAGTCCGTAAGCAGATCCCCGACGAGCAAAGGAGACCCAGGGACAAAGCGGGTACTGATTCCCTAGTTGACCCCTGACCTATCAAGCCTCCGGACAAAGGTGGCTTCACCCCAAGGAGACCAACCAGAAACTCTTGGAACAGATCGACCACCTCTGCCAACTCCTCTAGCTTCCTCCCAGCAGAAAACCAGAGGAAGGAAGCCTGGACCAAAAGAGCAGAGGAGGCGAAAGCAGCTATTGCAAACGCCATAAATTTCTTTTCAAAAGTCGTCCGAAAGGAAAGGATGCCAGTTGCTATTGAATGCCTTGCTTGAGGAATAGAAGAAGCTGTTTGCTTCTTTTGCGCGGAGGGACTGAGGTTCAACAGTAATACCGCTTCAAGAATCGACCGTTGATTGGGGGCTTGGGTCTGAGAAATCTTATCCCACGCAATATTATGGACTTTTCTCTTAGCCTCTCTTTCCCCCCACAGAAATTTTCTGTTGCAGCGCTCAATTTCATTCAAAGTGCCTTCCGGAATCTTTGCCGTTTGCATGGCATAGAATGGGACAGTAGATGTAACCGACTGCACTAGGGTGGCTCTAGCTGCCAAAGGAAATGGCTCTTAGCCGGCTTCGACCGCTAAGCGATACGGGAAAGGTGCTAGACCTCTTTCTTACACTCGATATCGAATAGGAAGACGGATAAGGCAACTAAGGGAAGACAAAATTATATCGCTCGGCTTCCCGGGTACAGTTGACTTTCTTTCTTAGGTATATAATATAGCCCACTAACCGCTAGGCGAGCAACTTCAATCACTGAGCCGAGTGAGGTAAGAAAGAAAAATCCTTACTTGCTTGGGGTAAGGAGGTAGACATTCTCAAAAGCCATTGACCCTTAACACACTAAGAATGCTTCCAATAAAAAGAAAAAGAGAATGAAAAAGAAGGACTGAAGGCGGGAAAGCTGGTACACTGGCTAAAGCAAAAAGCCAATGCTGATACAAAAGAAAGCCTTAGGCTTCCTCGAATAGGAGGACAGACCGAGAGACGGAATCCACATTCAATCGCTAACAGCTCAAGGTCCCTTAGGGGCCAGTTCAACCAGGAACGAAAGAAGGAGCGAGGACCGCTAACTACACTCTTTGAATCTCTTACTAAACCTGTGTTTGAGCTCTATGCCTTTGCCTTTGCACGCTAAGGCTTTCTTGTCTAACCCCCGACCAAGAAGAAGAATAGAAGCCACAGGGCACCTGCCAGATGAAAGAGGTAATATCTTTCTCCTTGAACATGTATCTGGATTATGAAACCTGGATCTCGATATATAATATATCATTCGAGATTCCCGGTCTCATCTCAGACCAACTTCCGAAGGAAAAGTTACCGTCTACCTTGATTCTTAGAGACCGGTTGAGACCTTCTTTCCACCCCAGCTGTGGCTTCTTTCCCCACCAACACGTGCTATCGCTTTTAATTAATTGAATGAAAAAGCGGAGGATTCTCCATCCAGCTGATGCTACTGAGGAATCGGGAGGACCCCCACCTACGGACGCGGGGGATTTGGCTCTAGGAAGCGAGAATTCCTGGTTATTGGGTCAGCAGAAATGCGCCAGCTTATATGATATGGCGGCTCAACCGGATCAGGGACTGACGTCGAACCATAAGGGGCAATGACAGCTGCAGTTCCCGCTTATGACTCTTTTTAGGCGCTCTAGGAAGAGCGAACTTTTACTTTTATTTGAAAGTGAAGGGGGAGTTGACAAGTATCAGTCGGGGGTGAAGGACAGAGGGGATTTTTTTTTCTGAAAAAAGAATAAGGATTGATCTCATACGATTGAGCAGCTAGAGGAATCGGCATCGCTACGAGCAAGACGTGGGATATTACCACGGGGAAGGGATAGAATCTCCTTAAATAAAGAAAGGGGGATATTCTAAATGTAATTACATAGGGGAAAGAGAAAGAACCAAGGCTTGTATCGAAGGGGGACGGTTAAGGAGGAAAGGGGAAAGATTCTAGTTCCAGTTGGAATGGACTCTTTTATAGAAAGGGTTGTGACCTACTCAAATTCATTCCCGACCTAAACTAAAGCTTCCAATTCAAGGGCACCGGTCAGCTAAGAAGAAGACGACCCCAGGCAGGGGGTTTGAAAGGAAGTCAGCAGCGGAGAGAACTCAAGTATCAGAACCGGAGCTATCAATTCCGTATAATGATGACAGGAAGGAAGGCAGCTAAAGCTAGGTAAGCTGCTAGTTCGATTCCTAAGACTCTTTTGGATACTCACTCGGGCCTTTAAAGGAAGTATTGGTTGGAGCATTTGGGCGGGAAGTCCCTCTCTCTCTCATAGGCTTTCTCCCGCTAAAGAGTAATGGTCATAGACAGTCTCTTCTTTCCTTTTATCAGAACTTGCACTGGCTTCAAAAAGAGCTGCTCACCTTGCTTGGGCTCCTCGATCCCCTGGTGAAGCTATCGGAGCTCACTCTTTATGATTCATCTTCTTTAGTCTTATTGCGCTTGTAAGCCTTACCCAAGGCTTCCTTCGTTTAATCACACTTGTAAACTCAAGAGACTTCACTCCTTAAGAGCTTCTTACCGGGGCGGATTGCTAGCTAGTTCGCTTTGAAGTGAAGGCTTTCCCCGCACGAAATGAGGCCTTACAAAAGAAGTTCACATAGAAGGTACTCGTTCGTTCGCCTTGAAAGAGTTCATTTAGATCGATTCCTCCAATCGCCGTCTTCTTGTTGAAGCAGCAGCATCATGTGCAGAGAAAGAAGAGGAATGGGGCTTTCCTTTACCTCGGAGGTAATTGACTAGGATTATATCTGTTTATTACTAATTAATGTAGAGTTCTCTGGTAGTGATGCTTGGTATGTAACTAGTTCGTAGAGTAATGGTATCTTAGACTGCACCTCCCGTAATTCATTGTCCTCTTCTATCACTTGTGCTACTCACCCGAGTCTCACAAGCTTTCCTGTAAGTTGGCTAAGACAAAGAAGAATGGAGGAGTTACTTACATCGATAGCGGAAGGAAAGGGATCACAAAGAGAATCTGGTACTGGTGCCATACCACCAAGAGGAAGTCAAACTCTCAAGCAAAAGCGGATGGTTTAGCAACAAGGTCTGGCAGGAAAGGATGACATTTCCGATCCGTCTTAAAAGACAAGAGGAATGGATCTAGAATACCCGAGTTCGCCATACCTACGTATCGCTTCGACGTCGTCTGTACTATCGTTCGTGCTCCTCGCCCGAGAAGCACTCTCTGTTCAACTCAATTCTCTTTGGGCTAAGTTACCATCTTGTGAATCAAAGAACTCAGTAAACAACTCAAACTCGGTATGCCCAGCCTGATCGAATTCAGCCTCTGCCCTTGGGGATTGGACTTCCTAGCTCCCACCGAGCTGATACAGAAGATTCCCCGACCTTGCTTATTCCCCCTGTTGATTCTGGTCTTCCATCAGGACTAGTTCCGGGTTCTAGTTACGTAACTTGTGATAAAAGCTAAAGAGTTCCTTCCGTGCCTTCCTTGCTTACGTACTTGATCGCATTGCCCACTCAGGAGGTCTTCTCTTTTAGATTGCCATTCGCCTTCCGCTCCTTGTTCGCTTCCCGCTTCCATGAGGTATTAGATTTGACTCGCTATGTAGCCTTTACGTTCACGTACTATCTTATTTCTTCTTCTTTCGCTTGTGCTCCTCACCCGAGAAGCACTTCTCTCTACTTTCAGTTCTTTTAAGAGTTCTCGTTCGGCCCTCACTGTTAAGAATGTAACTAATGAATTTAACTCCTTTGTTTCAGGGGGCACATCCCCCCGAACCCCCTGTGGTTACATCTTTAGCTCCTAAATAACTCGTTCTATTTAACTCTAAGTGAAACTCTAAGATCTCCGTATAAGTATATTCTAGTATTATATTCCTTTTTATTATTCTTCCTTATTGTTATTAGGATCTTTTTCTTATTGTTCTATGATGGTATTTCTTATAGGTATTATTTCTACGTTTTCACATTCTATTATTTATTTATTTATCTTTTTTAAGTCTATTTATTAGTACTATTATTAAGATTATAATTAAGATTATAGAGATTTTGTCGTATTATGGAAATGCACTACTTAGGAGATAAGCTATATGATCAATTTCTATTATAGATGACATCATTCCATCAATAAGACATTCTATTGTATTCTTAATACATAGATCTATTTCATTTATTTGCATAAATAGATTATTCATCATCATTCCTGTCATAATCTTATTATATCATTTTCTTCATCTCTATATTCTACTTTTATGTAACCAGATTGATCAATAGAAATATCACCAACATGACAATAGACAGGGGATTCTCCCGGTTGAATATAGAATATTTTACCAGTAAGATTGAGTTTACCAAGTAATGAAGATAGATCCTTTTCCGAAAGCTCTGAATTGGAGATGAAGACTTCATGTATATAACGACTATATGCTATATCAGGATAGTACTTATTAAACTCATGATCCAAGTCAGTTAAGGCTAAATTAAGAAGAACCTTTGTAAGAAGTCCACCGCTTGGAGGAATAATAAGACCTTTAAACTCTATTTTTGATTCATTATCATAATCATAATAAGACAAGGAAAGAAAGGATTGAAGAAGCTCAAAAACTTCCTTATTACTTATAACAGATTCTACCTTCTCTAAAAGAAGATCTTTTTTAATAGTTATCAACGATCGGGTTAGATCAATTCTATATAAACTCTCAATCTTTCCTCTTTCAATTAAATCAGAATAAAATTTATTAACTTTTGTTTTAAGCCCATAAGAGTTATTTAACAATAGATTTTCATTAAGAATTGCTTGATTTATCATTCTACCAAGAGATGTTAATACAAGTTTGTCGTGTTCTTCAGGGAGAACTCCAATATAATTATTAGGGTAAGTATTACCAACATAAAATAGATGTTCATATTTATCTCTAGGACAGTTATGAATAGGTAAAATATTTACACGAAGAGGGGAAAATTCATATTTACCACTTTCTACTAGTTCTTGTATTAAGAAAACTTCATCTTCACTCAACTTGAAATAATCTGGTAATTCTTTATAAACGTATTGAATTTCACCATTCCATCAGATGGGAACTCCCATTTAACCATAATAGAACGAACAGAAGGCCGAACATTAGCTAATGTATTTACTAACTCACACCACTGACATCCTTGTTCAATTCAAGTAGTTCAAAAGTTAAGGTGCGTAGTGAAAGAAAGTTTTTGGGGAAAGAGATATTGAATGAAAGGTGCGCCAGCAGATATGTATTTAAAACAGACCAAAAGCGGTGAGCCGACCGGCATCTTTTTTTAATGAATTTATTACTGTAGTAAAATTCAAATACAGTTGTCAGGAGGGGCGTAGGCTTCTAAGGAATGAGAATTGGAATCGGCATCAGTCAAGCTCGAACTGAAAGAGTCGCTTACGCTTCGGTGCCGGTTCCTTCCATCGGGCGATGATCACATGATGCATCCTTGGACCATTTCCTCCTCGGCAAGTAGAGTGAACTCTTCCAGTTAAGTTACCTCTTTCCTTTTTTTGAGTTATCTCAACTCTTCGAGTCGAGTTATAGTTGCTATAAGCAAAGTATCCCATTGAGTTGTGAGTTCTTTCTAGTAGCCTAGATAAACATGCATAGCTTTGCCTTAGTAAGGACCCTCTTTTGGGCTTAGCCGTTGCTAAGCTTATACCAGCTAGCTTTTGTTCACTTCGAACACCTCATCGAAAATCCCAATCACTTGCTGAGACAAGCTCTCATCTTATTTCTGCACTGCTTCTGGTTTATGGCTATTATGCCTCTTGCTGCTCTTTTGACTTCTTATTTTGAATTCTCAATGCCGTCGAAGAACAGGTGAAGCGGGAGCTACTGTCTTTCCTCCAGACTCATCGGTAGGGTGATGTAACTTCTAAGGGTTGATACGATTCAATAGGCTTGGGGCTCCCTCCAATGCGGGTATCCTTCAGTTTGTTGGCTTCTCCGCACATAGGGCTTCGGCTTTCTCTTCTTCTATTGCTGATTTCGCTATTTCCATCCTTGAGTCTTGGGTCTCGTGTGACTTTCTCCCAGTTCTTGCTTAGCAGCTTTCTGGGCATCGCTCTTTTTACAAGCAAGTCAGTCAACCCGGCTCAACCTTCTAATCCTGCTTTCCCTGACTACTAGGGAAGAGAAAGAAAGCTGTAGTTGGCAGTTCGAATACTGGAATGGGAGTTACGGATATAAATTCCTAAACTATGTCACCGATTGGTTAACTGATCCCCCTAACAATAGCAAGAACTGCTACCGACACCGACTCTATCTTAACGACCGGTAAAGCCCTCTCTCTAGGATATGGCACATCACTGCTCGGAGAGGAATTCTTTCTTCTCTTCTCTTACCCGCAGGCGTCTACGTCTAAGCTCTCAAGGACTCGGATTAGTCAACAGAAAAGAAATTCAAGGTAGCTCGAGCGATGAACCTCGCCAAATGCTCTTATGGGTCACCCATCTTTTAGGTTCAATTTGGGCAATATGTATCCCGCAGGGTATGGCTCGTAGTAACCTCTGTAAGATTAAGATAAGGAGGATAATAAGGTAGGTAAACCTTTCACCATTCTTTTATTTTATAATGGTACCTTAAAGTAATTAGGTCTCTTCTTCCTTATCGGGCACTCCCACAAGAGAGAAAGCCTCCTCGCTCCTGTGCTTTTGAGTGAACGAACCGAACCAAAGGAAAGAGATTCAACCTCCCCGACCTCAAGATATAGATGAAAGCGCGGCTTCGAATATGAGTTGTATTTGATTCAAAATACGATATTTAGATATAGATATGAAATTGAGAATTAAATACGATATAAAGATTTCAATTCCTTGAAGCGGATTCGATGTTTCTACCACCGAATGGTAGCCTTGAAAGGGCATAGAAAGAAAACGTGAACGTGGCTCAAGCTAAAGACGCGGGTCTCTCTTCGGGAATGAATCGGATAGTTTTAGAATTGGTATTATGCTCGTTGGTGCAACGTAATCCCTTTAAGCAGCGTCTTCAAGAACACTTTATAGGAATAGGAGGAAAGAACATTCTAATATAGGGCTTCGGCTCTCTTTACCATTATTTGTCTCCTTCCCCAGGATGGGTGACTGACCTAAATCTAACTCTTCGGCCAGACGTTCCAACCTGCTGTCATAGGCAAGAACGGGGTTGACATCTATATGGCAGGAGAAGCCTAGGTCAGTCTTTCTTTCGCCCTTCTTTACCTTATTATATCTCCTTGAAAGGGGTTTCCATCGTTGAGTTTAGCTATCTCTTTCGGTCAGTCTCGCCGCTTTCTCGTTTATGAGATAGAAGGAAGATAATATAGGAAAGAGACCGGGTCCAGTGCTTTAGCCCCGGGATTCATCGAAATGAGCTCGCCCCAGGCAATCTACTTATTAATTAGAACCCGGAAAAGTCCGATCTCTAGTTAGCAAGAAAACCGCTTCCGGAATGATTTTAGAGGTTCACACCCGGAAATCTAAGTTGCTGTGTAAGGAATTGAATTTACCGTATAGCATCTTTAAGCAGAGATTGGATCCCTTTCACGCATCAAGGATGGATAAGTCTCTTTATTTAGTAAAAAATAGCAATCCATCACTGGGGAGTGAAGGTATAGGTGGAAGAGTAGGGAGTAGAATAACTACTCAAAGTAAAAAGTCAAAGAAAGGTGGTGAGGGTATCTGAGTCAGCATAGCCAATAGCTTCACTTTTGCTTGGTACTGGGCCCTATATATACAATATATATAGTCATATAAGATATGAGAGAAGTAGAGGACTGGGACGAAGAAGAGGTAAGCATGTTAGGATATCAGATGGTGATGCCGAGTACCTCTCTGTCTTTGTCAGTGAAGTAAATGACCCCGATGCAGCGATCCGCAGTGTTCAATGTGAGCCCAACCACCCCACTTTAATAGTAGCAGAAAGGAAAACGCTCGATCCATCGAGTCCGTCATCGGGGCTCCCCATTGACAGATAGAGTTGAAGAATCAATTCGTCCAGGATTTAAGATTTAGATCTTCAACCACTTCCGAGAGTGTCTCATGCTATGATACAAGTAGAATACATAGGGGTATAGCCCGGGTAAAGTCAATCAGATTTTCGACGTCACTCTAAAAAAAGCCATTCTATGTATCGTAGCAGGTATAAGTGGCGTGTTCTTTCTATTTCTACTGACAGCTTCTTTTGTACCTACAACGATGGGGAAGGGGACTTGGCTCGACACCAAAGTTGGCTAGGTTGAATTCTCGGTCTGAAGCCCTCGGTCTTGCAAGAAGAAAAGAAGGCCGAAAGCAACTCTCCTTATCACGAATTTCCTCTCGTCTCGCTCGCTAGGATCCAAGAACGACTACTGTACTTACTATAAGCCGGTTACAGGAATAGGATTCAATCCAGACAACGAAATCCACCTTTCCGGGCTCTCACTGACTTCTTTGGCGACCTACTGCCAGACGGAGACCGGATTGACCTTGACCCGGGTGAAAGCAAGCACTTTGGGACTTGGTTTTAGAAAGACTTTTCGAACAGTAAGAATTCTATACTAGCCAGATCAAGTCTTTTCCTCGAAGGAAAAGCTAAGCTCTTCGTGATTACGCTAAGTAGACGTCCAAAGAGAGCACAACCAAAGCTGGGCTTTTTATTAAAAAAAGGTGATTAGCGTCGACTACTCTATTCTTCTTTATATATTGCACGTAATTTGTAAGAGTTAGCTAATGTGCTATCTTCACTAACTGGATTCTCTAGCTCCTCTAGGTCCTAATAGAATCAAATTAGTCCTTCCCCAAAGAAAGGAATGAACCAAGTGCCATAGCCCCTTCTTTCCAAGTAATGAGATTAGCTTGATTACGCACCTGATTGACTTTTAGTTACTGAAAGCGCTGATGAACGATCTTCCTTATTTTACGATGAAACTAGGATTCCACCTTCACGGCTTGAAGCCGGATAGCTTGAAGCTTAAGGGCTCTCGGAATTTCCTTTCAAGTTTTCTCGAGTCACCCTAACGGCCAAGAGAACTTGGCTTACTTATTACTGAATGCCCTACTGAGAGTTACCCCCCCTAGGGATGAGCTCTTAGCGATTAGTCAGTCTGGGTCCAGCTAGTACTTTCAGACCGGTACTTCAAAACAAACAAAGGCTTAGTAAGCACTCCACTTTTTAGTAGTCTATTCCATTCTCGTGCAAATGTCGATCCCTACGCACCAAAGCTTCTCCCATACTCTCTTATTTCGACAACAAATGGAGATACTTGAACCCCTGGGCCCCACCTTTCAAACACCGAACCCCGCCTTCTCTTCTTGTTGGATTTGCGTCTTTTTACACCACAACACGTCTAGATAAAGGATAGGGGACAGGGGACCTATGCCCCAATGTATTTCCTTTCCTAATAAATATTCTAAAAAAGAAGAAGATCTGTAGCTTGTTCTTGCCACTTCAGAAAGGTCGTACTCTCGCAGGAGAGGGGCAGACCACTAGCAACTCAGAATAAAGGATGTAGTTAGTCTTCGAATATTACACCTTCTCTTATCTTTCCCAAAAGGGGGCTTAGGTCGTTCAATTAAGATTGATAGATAATTGGCAGTTGGCAAGGAACTCTTCTTTCGAGTGAAAGGGAGAGCAATCAACGCTATGGCTACTTTAGGACAATTCCCGCCTTAGGACCCCTACTGTGACAACAGCTACTACGCATACTACATCAGAAAAGGCTATCGACGAAAGAAACCTTTATCAAGCATATCACCATGACCTGGTACCTTCACTTTTCGACATCCATAACGGATTAAGAAAAAGCGTTCTAACACCAGTTAGACAGCCTCTGAATGTCTTAGATAGCTGTAAGTGTTTAGGGGTGTAGCTGCGGCTAAGCGAAGCAACTAGTTTACTTGTTTGCCAGTTCTGAACAAGAAGAACAACTCGCTAGCTCCAGTTACCACTCTCAAAGTCGAAAGAGTCAACAAGCAAAAGGCACAAACAAGGGCTAGAGCAGTTTCTCAGCTGACTACAATGGAAAACTACCTCCTAGGGCCGAGAGATGTGCTTAATCTGATACAAAAAAATCCTTAAAAAGCGAGTTAGCCGAGTCAATCCCATTCGTATTCGTTTTTGCTAACCATCGGATTTGCGGCATCAATGCACTAACTCCTTTCAAAGCATTTCGAAATCAAATGTATTTTGAAAACACTATGCATCCCCTCGTTAGCTGCTTTAACCGATCTTGTCCTTTGTACAGTAACCGCTTAACAAAGGCATTGTTAAAATTCTAGAAGACGCATTTGAAGTTTTAAAGAGTTGAAAAGGCGTAAGGTAAATAAGGACCCGTTCACATTTACTAATACGGATCCGTTCGCGTAAAGAAGGGAGGGCCGGCCGGCTCCGAAGAAAAAAACTCATCTTATCGTTGTTTTTCTTTGTTTTGTTTTTGGCAGGCTAATATTTGCTTTGGTTTTGGCTCTTCCCCTTCATCTAATCATTTCAAATCGAAGCCTTTTCGTGGCATATTCCGAAAGAAAGAGGGAGAGATCCATCCTTTATAATAGGATGTTACGCCCCACCAAGAAAGGGAAGCTATTGACTTTTTTTATATCCCTATCGCCACGTTCAAGCTCAATCCCAACTGTCGAAAGCTGTCCTGTTAGTTCAAATCGAACGAGTCTGAGAATGATTCAATACCAAGGAGATAAGCTAACTCTTACTTAAAGAGCCTCGCTTCCTTACGAGGGTTTAAGGAAAGCAGTTCGTTCAGAACGACTTTCACTTCCCGACTAAAAAGGGGATGGAAATAGACCTGAAAGACTGGCTTGCTTTCATGGAATGACTGCCGAAGCCCTCCTCGCTCGCTTTCGCTTCCTCACTTGCTATCGAGTGAAGCGGTGCTGGGATAGGATTTTAGAGCAACCTGGGTGAAGCATAGATCGCCAGTTTCCTTTAATCACGAAGTCGCACCTGAACTCGAAGCGCTAGCCCGGTTAAAGAGAAAAGCCTGCCCGTTACCCAGAGGTTGATGGATTTTCGCCTATCTTTTCTTTGGTATATGGCTGAAGCTGTTGTAGCTTTAGTAAACGCTGGTCGGGAGTCTTTGAATCATATCAATTTCTTTCTTTATGATCCTGGGAATCTTTCCTAAAGCTTGGCTTTGAGCCTTCCTTTAATGTGGCACTTAACCCTGGCTTCGCTCCTCTCCTTTCAGTCGAGCTATTTCATTCCTCTTTCCTTCCCTGGGCTTCGTACTCGGCCTTTGGGAGATGCGATTGGATGCTGGCATGACGACTGGGTGAAAGGCTTCTGGGTCAAGTTGAATATCTGTAGGGGCTTTCTCACCTTTATTTGGTGATTCCCCGAGCCAACCAATGTTTGGATTCCCGGATCAATGAAGGACGAGATGGCGTGTGTGATCCATTAGTAGTAGTCCCTCCATACCTTCCCAACTATTAGTGAGATAGTCACTCCGCTTCCCAAGTCAAACCATCTGGTTCTGGTACTCTCTTTCCCGCTAGTGCTACTGTCAAGTCTTATCTTCATCCAGTCAATAGACCCTTTTTAGTCTCTTTTCTTTCTTGCTTGGAAAAGGATTGAATAGCCTCTTGGAATGGGCAGCAGTCACTCTACCTCTGGAAGTGTGAAAAGGAACTACGGCATAACTGCCAAAGGGGGAAGGCTTTGGACAAAGATGAAGAGAATCAATTAGACTATGAAAGTGTTGGCCGTGGGGATTCTTTTTCTTATTCCATCCATGGGGAACGGAGCCCACTGTGAAAGATATCAGAAATGGCTAGAAGATGTGTCAATGAACTGAAAAGTCTTTCAAGATGTGGAGAGAGATGACCTTTGACTATTGGTGTGAGGGACCCAGAGACTTCGCGACTTTAGAAAACGAATTCCCTGACGCTTGTCAAGGCAGTGGCTTTGCCCGCGTGAAGAAAGGGTAGACTAAACCATAGGGGATTCCCTTCTAACTGGGCATCCTGCTTTGAGTGTGAGGAACTGGAGCGGGTCGGGATCACCAAGCGAAAAAGCCCAAACTTTAAATAAAGAAAGACTGATCAGGTCGGTCTAGCGAGGCAAGAAACTTTACGTGGATTGGCCGGGATCGGTAAGAATGTCTGAGCTTTAGCCCCGGTTGCTTCCATATTTGGGCATTTCTTTAGTAAGGCAATTACAATGGGAAGCAAGGCTGTAAGAAAGACAGATGGGTAGACTCCCCAGGTATGATGGCAGGTGAGTCAGTCAGTTAGGTAGGCCCCTGAGCAGTCAAACTAAAGAGAAAAGCTCCTTTATGTTTATGGAAAGGAGGCGGACCATAGGACAGACAACTATCAGCAACGACAACTCTGCTGCGGAAAGAAGTACCATCTAAGGTATGAGATATCCCGCCCCCCTAAAGGCTGTTCTTCTGAGATTGCTCTTTGGGATGAAACTGATTCCGAAATGCACCAGATGGAAGAGCGGTTGATCCTTCACCAGCTCTTTCAGGCTTGGACGAAGACTGAATATGCTTTCCACGCGTAAGCCTTTTGCTTTATATCTCGTGCTTTCCTAGGTAAAGAAGAATAGTCAATTTCAATGCCCATAGTCAGCCTCTGGACTGACTGTCTGTTCGCAAGGGATCGAAAGAGTGATGAGAGTCTTGGCCTGGATTTGCTCTTTACACTGAATCGCTACTCCTTCACTAAGGACAAGTACCTAGCCCCAGCAGTGAAAAAGGCTAGGCTACGTCCCGTAAGGTCAATCTCGCCGGACACCTTACACCCCTCTCTTTATCTCGCTCCTTTCTGACTATTGAAGAAAGATAGAACAGAGAGTACAGTAGTGGAGAAATTGTGTCTATCCAGAGGAAGATGTGAACATGAAGAAAGAAGAGAGAGGGAATGCTTTGCCAGCGAACCAGTAGCAATCCGGTTAAAAGCCAGTAGCACGACAATGACATTGCCTCGGTCTCAGTCCATTCAATCCATTCAGTCAAGCCAGTCGCAAACCGGTCTGTCTGTCAATCAGAAGAAAGCTCTAGTTCAAATAGGTAACCCACGAAGGAAGACGGGCAAATGGTTTCAAGCTAGTACGGTACCAATACCAATGCTTTGATTCAACTAGTAGCGAAGGTGCCAATTGGTATCATTCCAATAGCTGTCCAAGGGTCAAGGGGTACACAGCCGGTAAACCAATCTGTCCTCTCACTCTTTCTTTTCCATTCCCATCGGGATGTGCTAAACTGCTTTCGGTTTTCGCTTTATGCTTGATAGTTCACTTTCTAGGGCATATAAAGTTCTGTATCATACGATATTTAGTGCAAGGAGACAGACCTCAAGAGAAAGACTTTAGGTAAGGCACACACCTATCCAACGAATTCGCTTCAGATGCTTTTCTTTTATAAGGCTGGTCTTCGGCTTTATTAGACATTTTACTCGCTTGCTTGGGATTGGCATCCAAAGACGTAGAAAGGGCACCCGTTCCTTTGAGATAGACTCAGGAAAGGCAACCCTCGCACCCGCTCCAACGAGTGGAATACCTGTATCAAGTCAAAAAGAGCAAAGAAAGGGAATTCCCACTCTTTCTTATCAGGTCAACGTGCCTCAAGCTATTCTATCGAAGCTTTGGGTGTGCCCTTTTTTCCTTATCAAATTCAGTCTAAGCAAGTCGTGTGACTCTCAGTTACTCTAAAAGAAAAGAAGCTACATGTCCCTACATCAACCATCAGTGACCTTGAAGAAGGCTTAGAACGAGGAAAAAAGGCCAACGAAAGAAAAGAAAACCGGGTTAGAGAAAGAAAGCTTCCTTCTTCTATTTCGATTGTGCTCCAAGCCAGATGGTGGTATCGTATATAATAAAAAAAAAGTACTCCATGCAAGGGTTGACGATCTACATGCCGTAGAGAAGGCCAAAGTTTATCCTGGTAATAAATGAATAATAGATTAGGAGAATTTTCTTCTTGCCATGCACGTGATTTGTGCAGCTTCCTCGAAACTTATTAGTTCACAATCAGCAAAAGACTGAACAAAGTAAGGTTATCTTGGTTTTGAGTTACCTCATAGATCTCTTGTAAACTTCGCATGCAGCGTGGTTCTTCTTCACTTGAGCTTGAAAACTGTTCGCTTTCATGTGTTGGGGTGGCTGTGGAGTCTCGTCATCCGTGGATCCTTGAGTTCTTCGGCTTGATTCATTGTGAATGGATAAGAATTCATCCTTCTCTTCTTCCTTTACGTTCCAATCCCATGTCTTGTCTTCCTCGAAGATCCCATCTCTGGTGACAACGATCTTCCCGGTTGTATAACTTATAGCCTTTTGAGCTCGAATCCTAGAATTCCGGGTACGGATCTTGCCATTTGGAAGAGCTGCTGAGGTTTGTCAAATTACGAGGAAGTCGCTACTCTAGCCTTTACCAGTAGCTTGCCAGGCAGATTAGGCTGTAAACCAGCTAAGCCGTCCAACGTGCCGGATTGCTTCTTGATGGTTTACAGTAGATAATTCCACTTTTGAAATCTTCACCTATAGGTATCTCCTACCTATAAGGTAAACTGGTATGGTATCCCTCGGAATGGGAGACCCCGGGATTCTGAGTGGGCGTGTGACTAAGAAAGATAGGGAACGATCCATATTCAATATAACCCGTAGTCAAATTTATCTATTGGCTGGCTAGCTCGTGCAATCAATACTTCGTGACTCCCGTGCGCTACGAGCTTTTATCCGGGGGATTACCCCTTTTAGATCTTTCAATCCGGGATAGGAGGATGGAAAGCTACTCTGGAGACTGGTCACTAACCCCCCCTTCC